CACATTAATAGTTGCATTGACAGTTATCTTCAGTCCCAAATCTGTATTGATAGTTACATTGTAAGTGGTAATGACAATTCCAGTAACAATTACATTTCTAGTTCCATTTGTAGTAAAAGTGGAAATAGTAGTCAAAACGAGGATATCAGAACGAGTGATCAAACTATACCAGAAAGTTCTACTCATCTGGGTGTAACTCAACAATACCGGCATTTGTGGGTTCAATGCGAAAATTGTTATGGATTAAATTATAAGAAATTTTTTAAATCAAAGATGCATCTTTGTGAACAATGTGGATATCATTTGAAAATGAGTAGTTCAGATAGAATCGAACTTTTGATCGATCCGGGCACTTGGGAGCCTATGGATGAAGACATGGTCTCTCTGGATCCCATTGAATTTCATTCGGAGGAGGAGCCTTATAAAAATCGTATCGATTCTTATCAAAGAAAGACAGGATTAACTGAGGCTGTTCAAACAGGCAGAGGGCAACTAAACGGTATTACCGTAGCAATTGGGGTTATGGATTTTCAGTTTATGGGAGGTAGTATGGGATCCGTAGTCGGGGAGAAAATTACCCGTTTGATTGAATACGCTACTAAAGAATTTCTACCTCTTATTATAGTGTGTGCTTCCGGAGGGGCACGCATGCAAGAAGGAAGTTTGAGCTTGATGCAAATGGCTAAAATATCTTCTGCTTTATATGATTATCAATCAAATAAAAAATTATTCTATGTACCAATTCTTACATCTCCTACTACCGGTGGGGTGACAGCTAGTTTTGGTATGTTGGGGGATATCATTATTGCCGAACCCAATGCCTACATTGCCTTTGCGGGTAAAAGAGTAATTGAACAAACATTGAATAAAACAGTACCCGAGGGTTCACAAGCGGCCGAGTATTTATTCCAGAAGGGCTTATTCGATCTAATCGTACCACGTAATCCTTTAAAAAGCGTTCTGAGTGAGTTATTTCAACTACACACTTTCTTTCCTTTGAATCAAAATTAGAACATTAAGTTCAATTATTTTGAGCAAACAAGTAATTAGTTTATCGGAATCCAAGTTAAAATTAGACGAATGGGGTTTTCTTTGTTGACATAAGATCTAATTATATAAAGAATCAAAAGTCACAGAAAATCCGCCCCTTTTTCTATATTCCTGATTATTGATCAAGAAGCCTCTATTAACAAGATAAAAATTAACAAGATAAAAGATGAAATTCTTATTTTCGTGAAATTAGGCAAATCAAAAAAATATACTCTTCTCGTCATATATAATGAAAATCTATAAAATATAGAATTTTTTATTTTTTTATATCTTACGATAATCCTATTTTGACTAAGAATCCCTGATGGATGGGATTCTAACAAACCCTTCAATATATTCAATATAATTATAAATATAAATAGAATCTAATTCATTTTTAAGAAACTTTTTGCTTAGTAAATGAAATTCGAAGACAAGAGCAAAAAATGAAGAAAATAATATCTCATCCATATCCTTTCAAATCTTTCATGTAGAAAGATGAAAAACTACATTATATACTCACTTAGATAGATACTTATATTTATACTTAATAGCTATTAAGTAATAATAATAATTCCAATTTAGAATTATCAAATTATAATAAGATATCTTTATATATAATAAGATATCTTTATATTATAAATATAAAATATAAATAATAATAACAGGTACAAATAGTAAATCGAGGTACCCATTCTATGACAACTCTTAACTTTCCCTCTGTTTTGGTGCCTTTAGTAGGCCTAGTATTTCCGGCAATCGCAATGGCTTCTTTATTTCTTCATGTTCAAAAAAACAAGATTGTTTAGAGCCGATGGCACAAAATCTCATCTATTTTTTTTTTCAAAACTGACGCTTGTATCATAACACAGATATCTATTTAGCAAAATATGGTATAAGCGGCTTCCGCCGAAAAACTCTTATGTCTCCAGAAAATTCTATAGGGATCAATGGATTCTAGCTATTTTCAAATAGACCCGAATCAACGGATAGCTGAACTGTAAAGTTGGTCTATCTATATCTATTTGGCTATCTTTAGTGAGATCATACGAAGGGTATGTTATTAGTTTAGATCTAACGAATTTAATGAATTACTCCTAAAGGATCACATCAAACTAGTGCTAGTTGATGCGAGTTACTTCGGAAAAAAAAGGACTAAAGTCAAATTCATTTGGGGTATTCTCTCAATTCCAAAAAAATCAACTGGATCAAGTATGAGTTGTCGATCAGAACATATATGGATAGAACCTATAACGGGGGCTCGAAAAACAAGTAATTTCTGCTGGGCTGTTATCCTTTTTTTAGGTTCATTAGGATTCTTGTTGGTTGGAACCTCGAGTTATCTTGGTAGAAATTTGATATCTTTATTTCCGTCTCAGGAAATAGTTTTTTTTCCACAAGGAATTGTGATGTCTTTCTACGGAATCGCGGGTCTTTTTATTAGCTCCTATTTATGGTGCACAATTTCGTG